GATCCTCTGAAAAGAATTACAACACACGACCATAAGATATTCTATTTTTCCAAAGAAAAGTGTTCGCTCAATAAAGATTCCAGAAGATATTGATCGTAAATAAGAAGACTGTTTACGAAGAAATAGGAATAGATATTCAAATTCATATACATAAGAATTATGTAGGAACCAAAAGAATCTTTTCTTTCTTTTTGAAAAGACGTAAATAGATTTCTTTGAAGTAATCAGACTATTCAAATTATGATATTCGTGGAAAAACAATCGCAAGAAATGCAAAGAAGGAACATCTTTGATCCAGCATTGAAGGATTTGAACCAAGATTTCCAAATGGATAGGATGGGGTATTAATAGATCTGACACATAATTTAAATGTGATAATTTATCCTCTAAAAAGGGAAATATTGAATGAATAGATCGTAAATTCTGAGATTTTGGTATTCGTTTTTCTTCAAGGGAAGATACTAATCGTGATGAGAATGGAATTTCCAGAATGACTCCAAAAACTTCTGATATCATTTGAGAATAAAAATGAGAAGAAAAAGAATTCTTGTGACCCCAAAATCCATTTTTGTTAGAATCATTCACCGAAGAAATCAAAGATTCCTGTTGGTACATTCGAGTAATTAAACGTTTCACAAGTACTAAACTATATTTATTGTCATAACCGATAATTTCCACAGGTTCGTAAAAAATCAAACTATTGAAGCTATGATAATGAACAAGTGAGTAAATATACTCCTGAAGGAGTAGCGGATAGAGGAAGTTTTGTTGCCGAAATCTATCTTTTTTAAATCTAAATATCCTTGTCATTCTGCCATTTAAATACATTTCTACTGTAACCAAAAAAGGGAGGCACTTCTTGTGTTATGAAATGATACATAGTGCAATATGGTCAGAACGGCGTATGCATATGTTGTGTTTCTCTTATACTAAAATACTATTTAGAATTTTAGAATAAACTATAATAATATATAAGAATAATAGAATAATAATAGAATAAAATACAAAATAAGAAGTAAAAGATTATCTAAAAGTAAGAACAAATAAAGAATATATACCCCGGAGACAGAGAGCCCAATCTACAGATCTTTTTGCTTTCCCTTTCTATCCAATTTTGGTTTCTTTTCCTTTTTAAATATAACTAGACTAACAATAAGAAAAAGGGTAAAGATCTTTTATTTTTGCAACCCAATCACTCTTTTGACTTTGGAAAAAGATTCTTTTTTTATCACTATACTATTTCTTAGACACATCCGTCTCCAATCCACAATAAAGAATAATTAGGATTAAAAAAAAAAAAAAGAATCAATGGTCCACTCAAAATTCACAAGAGAACCTTTTCCCACATCAGGCACTAATCTATTTTTAACGTATAATTAGTAATTTGATCGGGTAATCATTCAAATTAAGAAATGAAGCTCGTTGCTTTTTTGTCTTATTCGAATTGGAGCCATAAGACTCTATCCATTTATTCACTAGACCCAAAATACTTTACTGAACTTTAAAGATTTTATAAAAAGAAAAATTCTTGTTCTATTTATATTATGAGTACTAGAAATCTTCTTTTTCTATGATTTTATTATTCTTTATTTTTTTTTTTTTTATTTTTTACGACATGCTTTTTTTTCCATTCATTACCTTTCAGGATCAGTCGCGGTCTTATAAACTCTACCAATAGTCTAGACGAATTCCTTCATCCAAATGTGTAAAAGATCAAAGATCATAGTCGCAATTAAAAGCCGAGTACTCTACCGTTGAGTTAGCAACCCGGATCAATATGAAGTGTAGATATGATCGAAATAAAAAAAATCTAGCAAACTCATCCATTTTACTAAAGTGAAGGAAAGAGCCAATAGGGAATGAAATGGGGATAAAAAGATCTATTTATATACGATCAAATTATATTTGTTTGATACACCATTGTCAATATGAATGGACTTTTTAGAAAACAAATTTAAAGAAATTATATATAAATTTGTGTTGTATTTGAAAGAATAAAACTTTGAGCAGAAAAAAAAAGAAGTAATAAGGAAAAGGTAGAGATAGAAAAAATGCGGCTTTTTTTAATAAACTTTCTTTAATAAAAAAAGAAAGGTACAATACAAATATAAGAAGAAAGGTTACCCCCCTCTTGTCGAGGGGGGTCCACAAAAATAAGCAAGAAAAAAATATATAAAGAAAAAAATATATAAAATAAAAATATAAATATATAAAATATATATATATATATAAAGAAGTATGAATAGAAGAAGTATGAATAGAAAAAGAAAAGAAAAAGAAAAGAGGAAACTTTGAATAAAGAATTACACAAAGATAGAGTAACTAGTACCTATCTTTGTGTAATTCTTTATTCATGATTCTTGTTTTTCCTTTCTTTTTTTATCAAAAGAAATTCGAAATTCTTTAAAGAATTCTGCCTTCCTTAAAATATCATAAACAGTTCCTGTGGGTTGAACACCTTTTTCAAGGAAATATAAAATAGCAGGAACATTTGAATAAGTTTGATTCTTTATCGGATCATAAAAACCCACTTTTCGAAGATCTCTTCCTTCTCTTCGGGATCGAACATCAATTGCAACGATTCGATAGATGGCTCATTGGGATAGATGTAGATAAAAGATGCCCCCCTAGAAACGTATAGGAAGTTTTCTCCTCATACGGCTCAAGAAAAAATGATTCTAATTTTTCTAATTTCTAGAATTTCTATTTCGATCTATATAGATCGAAATAGAAATGGATCCATAAAGAATTAGACTGTAATTTGAGCCTTTTTTCCTTCTTTACAGAAAAAGAAATTTCATTTGTACTCCTAACTCAAGTTGGATAGTTTTGAAAGAGTTCGAAAGGAAATCCTTCGAATTTCTTGAGCTGTCTCTACCCTATTTTTTTTTTACTCATTCTGATCCAATTGTTGAGACAAGTTAAAATAGTGTTTCCTTGTTCCGGAATTTATTGTCTTTGCTTTGCGCTTTGTGAAATCATTGGGTTTAGACATTACTTCGGTGATCCTTACTCCTTTTCAAAAAGGCAGCAACATACCTTTTGTTCTTTCTGTAAAAATCATACGAACGATTGATTCCTTTGTAATACACTCTTGATCTAAACAGTTTGAAAATTTCGATAAATTTTACTTTTTTTCATTTCAAACTTGTTCAAATTTGAACCTCTCCTTTTATCTATATTTATATATAGATGATATATTTACAAAGTTGGTCTAACTTATTGATTGTCACTAACCCTAGATTATTCCCCCGATAAATGAATGAATCATTTTTGCTCGAGCTCCATCATATGCTATACCTTTCTATACCATTAGTATCTTTCTTTAGCAACCCAAGACAAATTCAATCAGGTTCCTAGCAGAACAAACTATGTCGAGACAAGAGCATCTTCATTCGTATAGAAAATGGTGGATGTCATAATCCACATCCAATCATGTCCTTCAAGTCGCACGTTGCTTTCTACCACATCGTTTCAAACGAAGTTTTACCATAACATCCCTCTCATTTTAATTTTGAACCGTATGCAATTGATTCAATATGGAATCATGAATAGTCATTGGCTGAACCGATACATAATAATCTACACTTATAAACACTTATATATAAGTGTTTATCCGGAAAAGATTTCACTTAAAATTACCCCATATTTTCTCATATGAATAATATCACATGAAAAAAATCAGGTTTAAGCAAACTTATTTACACCTTCAACAAATCTTTTGGGATTTTCCATAATAAAGGATCCCCCTTTTTCGTTAAAAAAAGAAAGAAATTAGAAACCTAAAAAAAACCTTTGACTTTCTTTTCATTCAAATGAAAAAGAAATCCCCATGAATGGCTAAAAGTTTTTAGCCACTTTAACTAAATAATATACTAAACTAAATATTTCATTATATTTCATTGAAATATTCAATTATAGAATAATAAGATAATCTGAAATAATGAAAAATAATGAAATAATAAGATATTCTTAATAAGAAAAATATACAATATATTCTTATGTCATAATTATGACATATTTTTTCATTTTTTATTTATGAAATATGATTTTCTGATTCTAATATTATGATTTACTTCTTTTTTACCATCTCCAATTGAATCTGATTTTCATTTCTTATTTTCATTGAATTTAAAACATAATTATGGAGTAGAAAAAGTCTCGTGTAAGGTAAGATCAAAGAGAAAAAAAAGAATCCTCAAATTATGAAAATTATGGTCTTTTCGCATCCATCTCCATCTTATAAAACAAATAATCGTTAACAAAAGGAATCACAAATATTGAAGAATAAAATACTTGAGTAATTTAATAAATAAAGTAAAAAAAAAAAAAAGATATGATTCTTAGAATTCAGATTGGATAACATTGTATCCAAAATTAAACAGAAAATTGTTGAATTAGATTTTCAATAGAGAAGAATCTTTCGTTTTGGATGCAAACGATCTGGGACGGAAGGATTCGAACCTCCGAATAACGGGACCAAAACCCGTTGCCTTACCGCTTGGCCACGCCCCATTTTTAGTTGGTCTAAAAAAGACTAAGATAAATATTGGTTATTCGTCAATAACCAACCAAAAGAAATATAGGACATGTTGTCGCTAGGATTTAACACAATGGATATGGATATAGAATCAAAAAGATTAATTGATCATTACTTAGAATTCAATTAAGATATTGTATGAAAATAGAATTCTTTGTATCCTTATTTTATTGGGTAGAAGTCAAAGAAAAAGAAGAATTTCTTTCTTTTATCTGCCTTTTTCTTTTCAATTTTCCCTCAGAAAAACAACTCAATCCAATCTGATAATTTATTATCATTTCAATTTCATTTGAATTTTGAATAACAAGAAAAGAATATTTGTTATGTTTAATATCTTTAGTTTAATCTGTCTCTGTCTTAATTCTACCCTTTATTCGAGTAGTTTCTTCTTAGCCAAATTGCCCGAAGCTTATGCCTTTTTCAATCCAATTGTAGACGTTATGCCGGTTATCCCTGTACTTTTTCTTCTCTTAGCCTTTGTTTGGCAAGCTGCTGTAAGTTTTCGATAAGAATGAAATCTCTATTCAATTCAAAATTTATTCGATAAAAAACAGATAAAATTTTGATTCTGAAAATCAATAAGATCATAAATAATATTCAGATAAGTCTGGACATTAGGAACCCTCGATTCAAAAAGCTAAATTCTGGTATTTATTATTGAATTTGAATAAGGGAAGGGGCGATGATCTTGATCTTTAATCAGCTAATCAGCTGATTCTTTTTGTTCTGACTTTTCCTTTAGAAGATCCCATACAATACCTAATTATAGATATGGATATGGCAAGAAATTTTTGGTAACAAAAAAAACGAATATTTTTCATAAAATATTATTCATAATATTACATTAGAATATTACATTAAAAATAGAAAGAAATTTGGAGTGTCATGTCAAAATAGTGTATAGCGTGTGTCGTAAAATAGGTGATCTATTTCCTTAAACAAAAAATGATCTTATCTTGGAGATTTTTAATGCTTACTCTTAAACTATTTGTTTATACAGTAGTAATATTCTTTGTTTCTCTCTTCATCTTCGGATTCTTATCTAATGATCCGGGGCGTAATCCTGGGCGTGAAGAATAAAAAAAGAGATGAGATTCGTTTTTACTTTTTCCTTGATTTTTTCATAGGTAAATGTATAAATAAATGGAATAGATGCTAAATAAAGATAAAAGATTTATAAAAGAAACTAATCGAAAATTATTCCAATTCGAAAATAGCAAGTGATCAGGGGGGTCGGAGAGAGAGGGATTTGAACCCTCGGTACGAATAATTCGTACAACGGATTAGCAATCCGACGCTTTAGTCCACTCAGCCATCTCTCCCCATTCAAAATGGGAAATTTATCATGTGATTTCACGCGTGAAGTCAAGATTGAGAACAATCTTTATTTTCCTTCACTTCAATGATCCGAAACAGATTTCTCCAATAGAAAGAATACTTTACTTCTTTTATTTTGTACAAATTTTTACAAAAGCCGACCTGATTAAGTATAAGTACTGGCCGGGCCAGTACTTCTTTTGTTCCGACGAATAAAAATTGTTATTGAAACAAGAAGACTCATTTTCATTGCCATTCCTAATCATTAGAAATTATATAAGATTCTAATGGAGAAATTCTCTTAGAAATTCTTTCAAAAATTCTAGATTACTATAGAATATTCTATCTATATATTCTATAGTAATTATAGGAAATTAGAGTATAAATTAGAATATTTAGCCTTTCTATTAAAATTTATAGGAAAAGTGTTCTAGTAATAGTATTCTATTATATAGTAAACTACTATTTTTTGTCTTTATTTTCTTATTCTTAAGTATAAGATTATAAGATTCGGAAATTCATCAATGAAAAACAAATTTCATTCTAAATGAAAGTTGAAGTTCAGTATTTGATTCATATTTCATATGAATATGAAATATATAATTAATATGTAGCTATGTAGCGGGTATAGTTTAGTGGTAAAAGTGTGATTCGTTCTATTAACAACTTCAATAGTTAAGGGGTCTTTCCATTTTTTTCATATTTTATATTCCATTCCGATAAAAAACTTTATTTCTTAAAAAGATTTAATCCTTTACCCCTCAATAGGACATTTGAGGAAAGAATATACATTCTCACGATTTCTATCCAAAAGTCAATCAGAATTTTACAGAATTTTAATAAAAAAATTGGATTATGGAGTCGAGAAGCATAATTTTTTTGATTGGTTAAATTCTTCCAATCCAATGAGTATGAATAAAGGATCTATGGATAATAGTACAAAACTTTCAATCGTAACTAAATCTTCAATTTTTGCGCTGAAAAAGGGCAAGATTGAAGCCAAATAGCTAGAAAATGATGGTTTTGGTTTACTAGAACCCTCGGCTTCTTATTTCAGCTCGGTAGAAACAAAATTATTTTCCTTAGGATCCCCCGAATAGAAAAGAAATAGGGAACGAAGTAACTAGACTAGAGACTAGAAAGATTTGATAGAATCTCCCTCTTCTATAGGGATCATCTAAAAAGCAAGTAACTTTAGATGCATTCGTAAAAAAAGCTGACATAGATGTTATGGATCTCATTTTTTCTATGATGGGAATACATAGATATTCCATAAAGGAGCCGAATGAAACCAAAATCTCATGTTCGGTTTTGAATTAGAGATGTTAAAACTGATCAAACAACGTCGACTATAACCCCTAGCCTTCCAAGCTAACGATGCGGGTTCGATTCCCGCTACCCGCTATATATATTATATATTTATTATATATTCCTTAACTTCATAGGATATACAGATGCCTTATCCTTTTTGATATGCATCCTTCTTTTTATTGTTTATTGTATTCCCTAAATACGTCACATTTTTTTTTTATGAAAAAATGTGAAAATAGGAATGAAGAGCGTCCATTGTCTAATGGATAGGACAGAGGTCTTCTAAACCTTTGGTATAGGTTCAAATCCTATTGGACGCAATTTATTTCTAT